ACTAAGTACTCTCTGGTTCGGTTCTTTAGCGGGTTTATTGATAGAAATCAATCGTTTCTTCCCGGATGCGTTAACATTCCCTTTTTTTTAATTCTAGTTATTGCTACGGGACGGGGCGAAAAAGATTAGATCGAGATACAATCAAATATCTGTGACTACTCTCTCGCCCCCCTTTATTTTTATTTTCGTTTTTTTTTTAGAATTAGATAAAATAAATAAGGAAGGTAGAACGAAAAAAGTGGATTCAACTTCACCGAAATTCGGGTTCAAGCTCCTAGTAGAGCGAAAAGAGAAATGTAGCTGGAACAACAGTATCCTACAAGATACTTAAAGAGAATACCGTACCCGTACTGTTATTTGATTCTAAATAGAGTTAGAAATCGTTGTATTACTTATTATTTACTATTACTATAAATCTATATTGATTTACTATATTGATTGCAACGAAATCTTTCAGGATTTGGTTTTGAGTTAGCAACTTTTATTTATTTTTTTTTTTCATTCCTTTCTTCTTCGCTTTTGATCGGAAAATAGAAAAGTTGGGTGAATTAAAAACTCAAAGGAGGTTCATGGCCAAGAGTAAAGATGTCCGAGTAACGATTATTTTGGAATGTACCAGTTGTGTTCGAAACGGCCTTAATGTTAATAAGGAATCAACGGGCATTTCCAGGTATATTACTCAAAAAAATCGACACAATACGCCTAGTCGATTGGAGTTGAAGAAATTCTGTCCCTATTGTTACAAACATACAATTCACGGGGAGATAAAAAAATAAATCTGCTCGTATATGTCACCCCTTCCCGAAAATATGAAAATATGACAGAAAATTATGACATATGACATTAGGTTATAATATATTAAGTATATAATTAGTTATAGATATAACGCATATTTTATTTATATGCATATATTATATATATATTTTTATTTATTATATTTAATTATTAATTATATATTTATTATTAATATTATTATATATCATATATTTATTATATTTAATTATTAATTATATATTTATTATTAATATTATTATATATCATATATTTAAATTTATATATATTTAAATAATATAATAATAAAATAAACAAAAATAAAAATAAACAAACCAAATCCTGTTTATTATATTCATTCTATAATTTAATTTGAATTTTATACGATCAAAATAGGATTTTAGAAATAGAGAAGAAATAGAGATAGGATTCTTTTTAGAAATAAGGAATAAAGAAATCATGGATAAATCCAAGCGACTCTTTCTTAAATCCAAGCGATCTTTTCGTAGGCGTTTGCCCCCGATCCAATCGGGGGATCGAATTGATTATAGAAACATGAGTTTAATTAGTCGATTTATTAGTGAACAAGGAAAAATATTATCTAGGCGAGTAAATAGATTGACCTTAAAACAACAACGATTAATTACTATTGCTATAAAACAAGCTCGTATTTTATCTTCGTTACCCTTTCTTAATAATGAGAAACAATTTGAAAGAAGCGAGTCGACCGCTAGAACTACTGCTCTTAGAACCAGAAATAAATAGGCTTACCCCTTGCAATTGATTCAAAATTATCAAACGTAGACTGATGCTTTATTCAAAAAATCTGATAATCAAAAGAAAAAAAAAAATAAATAAAAGAATCGAATCTGGTTGGGGAAGAAAAAGAAATCTTTTTTTTTTATTGAGCGTCTTCGCTCATCTTGTTTTGATGACCTTATCAGAATCAGAATTTTTTATCATATTCATTTTAATTTCTACTCTACCTTCCCCGAGTTCATTCTCGAGGGAACCCTATTTCATTTAAAGCATTTCGTTGGATTCCTTCCGATATCCTTATTTTATATTATAATCTCGTTGGAAATCATATAAAGACAATTCCTATTTGAGATAGCTATTTGTGCAAGTATTTTACGATTCAGAAGCACCTGTTTTTTGTACAGATTGTGTATTAATCTACTATAACTATAGGATACCCCCATTCCGCGAATTACTGCATTTATTCGAGTAATCCACAAACGACGAAAATCTCTTTTTTTCCTATCTCTATCCCGATGAGCCGAAACCAAAGCTCTTATTCTTTGTTGAGTAATAGTTCGAGTAAGTCTTGAATGAGCCCCTCGAAAGCTTGATGCAAATAAACTAATTTTTTTTCGACGTCTCCGAGCTATATATCCCCGTTTAATTCTGGTCATTGAATAAAAGAAATTTTGATGAATAACTAATTCTTTCTTTCAGTTATTCTTTTCTAGTCTATTAATAACAAAACGGATTCTTCCAATGTATAAAATAAAAATTCCAATGGCTTTTGCTACTATAACCGTCCCGACCACGATTTTTCCTTTTTTCTAGGTATTTCGCCTTGAAATAAGAAATTTTATTGATACTAGGTATCAAAAAAAGCATATTAACTAAAATAAAGGAGTAAATAGAAATGGATAAATAAATAGTGGGTTCCATCGTTTCTATGGTTACTTCTTAAACGGTGAGGCCCTCTCTATACACCGGAGCCCATTCCTTCATTTAATTGGTAACTTGTACAGTTCACACTCTTCGGCTCTACTCATAAATTTTCCAGTAATAGATCTTTCACAACGAGATCTATCTTATACAGTAACGGTATGTAAGTATGAGGATTAATTGGGTAGCTGACCCTGTTAGTCCGTTCTTTGCAAGAGTCGAAGCATAATCTTTTTGCTTTTTAAATAGGATTTTCCCCGCTTAATGGATAAGCATTTGCTACCAATGGGGAATTTTTTCTCATCTTAAATCCCAAGATTGGATTTGCGCCAACGGAAACCATAAATTTCATACACAACAGAAGGATATGGTAGATCTATCTTTTTTAGATAGTGAACGGAAGAACCCCATTCTATTCACTGGTACTGATCGTTGATACTGAAAAAATTGTTTCTTTTTTCTCAGCCCATGATCTGAACAAGTCGCACATACACCCTAGTACATGTTCCTCGGCGCTGAGGACATCCCCCAAGAGCAGGGGATTTCGTGACATTTCTAATTGGCTGTCTTGCATTTCTAATAAGTTGTTTAATAGTTGGCATACTGAATCATATACATAATAGACTGGTTTAGATCGATCCTAACCAGATGATTCTGAATTACTTCTTTTTCTATTTAAAAGATTAATAAAATATTAGCCCCTTAGGCTTACGTTAAGAAGGAAAGGAATAAGAGGGATTAAATCAATCTTAATTAAATTGTGGATTGGTGTTAAACCGTTGCTATTTGTTATGTAACCGCTACATGATCCACAATTCCATGAGCTTGGGCTTCTGTTGCTGACATAAAAACATCTCTTTCCATGTCTTCGGATACAACCCATAGGGGCTTGCCCGTTCTTTGTACATAAACCCTTGTGATGCTTTCGCGAAGTTTCAGTAGTTCTTCCGCTTCCAGGATAAATTCTCCCGTTTGTGCCTCATAAAAAGAACTAGCAGGTTGATGGATCATTACCCTGATGATATAACATAATAAAAGGTTCTTCTAACTCACATAATGAGGCGAGAAGAATAGCTAAAGAATAATAAGAAAAAGATAGAATTGAACAACCGTACAGGCATTTTTTGCGCATTGCATACGGCTTTACAATGGAATTCTCTTTTTTTTCTTTCATCGAAAAAAGAAAAAGAGAAAATATAGAGTCTATTAGACTCGGATCAATAAATAATCCAATTACCGCCCTTCTTTTTTTTTTTTGGATAAAGTTAAAAAATACTATGATGGCTCCGTTGCTTTATATATTTATTATTTATTTCGTCTGTGATTCAGCAATCCCAAAGTTTCTTTTTTTTTTTCTTATTTATTTCGTCTGTGATTCAGCAATCCCAAAGTTTCTTTTTTTTTTTCGTACTCTTTTATTTTTATATTTATAACATAAATATTGTTAATAGCCTCTCGTGTGAAAAGAAAAAAAAGTTTGTGACGCTGAGATGGGCCCACGACAGCTAAGATAAAACTGGAAATGCCCTTTCTCTCATACTACTCTTTCGATACATAATCTAATATTTTGAAAAAAAAAAAGAAATAAAAAAAAATTCATATCGAACTCGAAGTGCCATGCTATTATTACTTACTAATTCATATTTCATATGGCGAAGGCATAGTCTTCCTTTTTCTTTCCATCAAATAAAAAAACTCATTGGCGCCGAGCGTGAGGGAATGCTAGACGTTTGGTAATTTCTCCTCCGGCCAGGAGAAAAGATCCCATTGAAGCAGCCAATCCCATGCATATTGTATGGACATCTGGTTGCACAAATTGCATAGTATCATAAATAGCTACTCCGGGTATTACCCATCCGCCAGGAGAGTTTATAAACAAATACAGATCTTTGGTATCATTCTCTATACTGAGGTATACCATAAGACCAATAAGTTGATTCGAGATCTCGCTATCAACCTCTTGGCCTAAAAAAAGTAATCTTTCTCGATAAAGTCGGTTGATTAGGATAAAATTGTATCCCTTAGTAGCCGTACGGGCACCTTTTGATGCATACGGTTCAACAAAAATTGCGAAAAAAAAATCAATGTGTAGATTCCAGCCATCCTTCGTTTTTTCTAGTGGGCCCTTTCTAACTTCTAATTTGTAATGAAAGGGCTTTTTCTTACATTTTTTAAATCAAATGAAATTCAAAATGAAATTAAAGAAAGATGAGTTTTGGTCCGTTTTCCTATAATATAGAAAAAATTGGCTAAACTTATCGCACAAACTTTTCATTGATCTATTTTTTTTTCATTGGGATTCAATCCAAATCACAATGTCATTTTCTTGTTCCTGAATGGGTTTCATAATTTTTTTATTCAATTTTTTTTTAGGTTTATGCTCTACTCCGAGGAAAAATCTGTCCGATTTTGATTTGCGCATATAGGACAAATGACCTAATACCACGTCTTTTTGCTATGATTTCATTTACTTTTATTTTAATTTCATTTCTTTTTCTTTCACGTTTTCCGCCAAATATTCAACGTATTTCTCATATTATTCGATTGATTAACAGTTTGAAATCGCTCTTAATTTCTATTTATAATTTTCTAATTTTAAAATAAAAAAGATTTATGATTATGATATAGGCGGTAATCATAAATATATTACCAATTGGGTTTTTTCTAAACGGAGCCTGGATGCTTCATTTTATCGGTCCAACCAAGCCAACCATAAATCATTCTAATTGAAAATATTAATCTGGATAACCCCCCAAAAAAATGAAATGGATCCCTAATTGCACTTCATTAGACTTCACGCTACAAATTTTTGATAATTCAATCAATCTTTTTTTGGCGAAACAGAGGATATCTCGATCGGGCGAGAGAACGGGGGAATCCCATATGACCCAATATATTTGACAAGTCGCACTATACGTCAACCCAAACTGCATCTTCCTCCCCCGGATTTCGAAAAGGAACTCTTGGAACACCAATAGGCATTAAAGAAAAGAAAAAGAATTAAATACTATATTTCACTTTGATGTGGAAGCGTAATAGTGGTCTTAATAATAATAATATTGGCCTTTATCATATTTTATACATAGATAGAATAAGGCCATAAAATAAAGAAAGACAGAATGAATGAAAGAGAATTCTTACCAATAGGTCCTTTGAATGATGAACAAATAGGGATGCGTTCATTCATAAAAAATAGGATCAACCCCCATTGCGTATTGATACTTATCGGGTATAGAATAGATCTGCTTCTCTTTTTTCTTCTGAGCCGAATTCTTCCCTTATTACTAATGGAATAGAACAAATATTAATCCTTTCTCCGAAAGAATCACCGAAAAGGGGAGGTATTCCAATGCAATAAAGTTACATAGTGTCTATTTTTCGTTGATAAAGGGGTATTTCCATGGGTTTGCCTTGGTATCGTGTTCATACTGTCGTATTGAATGATCCCGGTCGCTTGCTTTCTGTTCATATAATGCATACGGCTCTGGTTGCTGGTTGGGCCGGTTCAATGGCTCTATATGAATTAGCCGTTTTTGACCCCTCCGATCCCGTTCTTGATCCAATGTGGAGACAAGGTATGTTCGTTATACCCTTCATGACTCGTTTAGGAATAACCAATTCATGGGGCGGTTGGAGTATTACAGGGGGGACTATAACAAATCCAGGTATTTGGAGTTACGAAGGTGTGGCCGGGGCACATATTGTGTTTTCTGGCTTGTGCTTCTTGGCAGCTATCTGGCATTGGGTATATTGGGATCTAGAAATTTTTTGTGATGAGCGCACAGGAAAACCTTCTTTGGATTTGCCCAAGATTTTTGGAATTCATTTATTTCTCTCAGGAGTGGCTTGCTTTGGCTTTGGCGCATTTCATGTAACAGGATTGTATGGTCCTGGAATATGGGTGTCCGACCCTTATGGACTAACTGGCAAGGTACAACCTGTAAATCCGGCGTGGGGCGTGGAAGGTTTTGATCCTTTTGTTCCGGGAGGAATAGCCTCTCATCATATTGCAGCGGGGACATTGGGCATATTAGCGGGCTTATTCCATCTTAGTGTCCGCCCGCCCCAACGTTTATATAAAGGATTACGTATGGGAAATATTGAAACCGTCCTTTCCAGTAGTATAGCTGCTGTCTTTTTTGCAGCTTTTGTTGTTGCCGGAACTATGTGGTATGGTTCAGCAACTACTCCCATCGAATTATTTGGTCCTACTCGTTATCAATGGGATCAAGGATACTTCCAGCAAGAAATATATCGAAGGGTTAGTGCTGGGTTAGCCGAAAATCAAAGTTTATCAGAAGCTTGGTCTAAAATTCCTGAAAAATTAGCTTTTTATGATTACATTGGCAATAATCCGGCAAAAGGAGGATTATTCAGAGCGGGTTCAATGGACAACGGGGATGGAATAGCTGTTGGGTGGTTAGGACACCCTATCTTTAGAGATAAAGAAGGGCGTGAACTTTTTGTACGCCGTATGCCTACTTTTTTTGAAACATTTCCGGTTGTTTTGGTAGACGGAGACGGAATTGTTAGAGCGGATGTCCCTTTTAGAAGGGCAGAATCAAAGTATAGTGTCGAACAGGTAGGTGTAACTGTTGAGTTCTATGGCGGCGAACTCAATGGAGTGAGTTATAGCGATCCTGCTACTGTGAAAAAATATGCTAGACGTGCTCAATTGGGTGAAATTTTTGAATTAGATCGTGCTACTTTGAAATCCGATGGTGTTTTTCGTAGCAGTCCGAGGGGTTGGTTTACTTTTGGGCATGCTTCGTTTGCTTTGCTTTTCTTCTTCGGACACATTTGGCATGGTGCTAGAACCCTGTTCAGAGATGTTTTTGCCGGTATTGATCCAGATTTGGATGCTCAAGTGGAATTTGGAGCATTCCAAAAACTTGGAGATCCAACTACAAGAAGACAAGTAGTTTGATGCAAGATTGCTTTGTTATTTTTCGCTTCTATTTTCTATTTGTGATTTGACATCGGATCGGCTGCTGGAAAAATCTTGATTAAAATCGCTGCCTTTTCCTTTTTTTTTATTCTTGTTCTTTCTTTATTTTAGTCGGGAGATGATTCCAAATAAACAGGTACGGAAGCTATAATTGTAAACCACGATCGAATTTATGGAAGCATTGGTTTATACATTCCTCTTAGTATCTACTCTAGGGATAATTTTTTTCGCTATCTTTTTTCGAGAACCGCCTAAAGTTCCAACTAAAAAATGAAATGATTTTTCATTATCTCAATTGAAGTAATGAGCCTCCCAATATTGGGAGGCTCATTACTTCAATCAGTCCCCGTGTTCTTCGAATGGATCTCTTAATTGTTGAGAGGGTTGCCCAAAGGCAGTATATAAGGCATACCCAGTAAAACTTACAAGTAAACCAGATATAGAGATGGCGACTAAGGTTGCTGTTTCCATTATTATATAATTTCAAGATCGCAATGGATCTATGATAAGATCGTTTATTTACAGCGGAATGATATACAAAGTCAACAGATCTCACTGAATACAAAATAAGATTTATGGCTACACAAACCGGTGAGGGTAGTTCTAGATCTGGTCCAAGACGAACTGTTGTGGGGGATTTTTTGAAACCATTGAATTCGGAATATGGTAAGGTAGCCCCTGGATGGGGAACGACTCCTTTGATGGGTGTCGCAATGGCTTTATTTGCGATATTCTTATCTATTATTTTGGAGATTTATAATTCTTCCGTTTTACTGGATGGAATTTCACTGAATTAGATTCACAAGAACCACGAAGCCTCGCTTTTCAATACAAAAAGTGAAACTTTTAGTTCTCGGATTTTTTTAACCCATTCTATTTCGGTAGTTCGACCGCGAAATTTATTTGTTTCTGTATTTCCGGAATATGAGTGTGTGACTTGTTATAATTGATCCTATTGATAGTACAGAAAATGGGTCTGTCATCTTGATCGAGATAGTTTTATCCCGTCGGATAGTCATTCTAGTATCTGGAGCACGGAATATATGAAATAGATCACAAAGTATTTGGACTATGATTCATACTTAATATTCAAACCTCCCGGCCGGACTCAAAAAAAAATTCAAAGAAAGAGTTATATTATTTATAAATCGAAAGATTTTTTATTCTTTCAAACTCTCATTTAGTTTATACTTTTTTTGATCAAAGGACAAACCTTTCTTTTCTTTGTATTTTTTTTATTCTATTCATTGAATAAGCGATGATCCACTGGTTCTTACTCAAAGAATCTTTGGACTTAGTTTGAAGGTTTTATTGAATCATCGCGGTTCTGGTATGAATCTGAAGTTTCAATTGATTCATAGGGTCTTAACAAGAGAATTCCTAGCAAAAGTAAAGAAAACAAGAATAAAGCCACATTCCATAAAATAACAAATCAAAGCAAAGTAAGTAGGTAAATAGAAGATTCAAGAGGCCTGTAACGATCAACATAAAGACGAATGCGCCGACTTGATTTTTTGGCATTATAATTACAACTACAAAAAAGAGCTTTCGGATTTTTACTCTTTTGTGTCTTCAGATAAAATTGAATGAAAAGATTAAGAAGTTTCAAACTTTTCCATATCCGTTTCAGCTATTACTTGTATTACTTGGGTGTTTTTGTTTGAGCTGTACGAGATGAAATTCTCATATACGGTTCTCAGGGGGGGAGTCCTCTTGGTTTACCTATCTCAATAAAGTCTATGATTGGTTCGAAGAACGCCTCGAGATTCAGGCGATTGCAGATGATATAACTAGTAAATATGTTCCTCCTCATGTTAACATATTTTATTGTCTAGGAGGAATTACGCTGACTTGTTTTTTGGTACAAGTAGCTACAGGATTTGCTATGACTTTTTACTATCGTCCAACTGTTACTGAGGCTTTTGCTTCTGTTCAATACATAATGACTGAAGCTAACTTTGGTTGGTTAATCCGATCAGTTCATCGATGGTCGGCAAGTATGATGGTCTTAATGATGATCCTACACGTATTTCGTGTCTATCTCACTGGTGGTTTTAAAAAACCTCGCGAATTAACTTGGGTTACAGGCGTGGTTCTGGCTGTGTTGACCGCATCTTTTGGCGTAACAGGTTATTCCTTACCTCGGGACCAAATTGGTTATTGGGCAGTCAAAATCGTAACAGGCGTTCCGGAAGCTATTCCAGTAATAGGGTCGCCTTTGGTAGAGTTATTGCGTGGAAGTGCTAGTGTGGGACAATCCACTTTGACCCGTTTTTATAGTTTACATACTTTTGTATTACCTCTTCTTACTGCTGTATTTATGTTAATGCATTTCCTAATGATACGTAAGCAGGGCATTTCTGGTCCTTTATAGAGAATATAGACCATAGCTATATTGTAACCAATAATTTCTCTTATTACTTGGGGGAGGAACAATAGTATTTCATTGCTACAAATATGGATTATTGAAAAAAAAAATAAGACATGTATTTGGATATTTCCTTTCAACTCCACAATATTCTATTATTTATTTGATATGACATGAATAGTTGAAGGGAATTGGAATTTCCCGAAGAGAAAATGGATTATGGGAGTGTGTGA